TTCGATTAACCTCCAAGTTTGAGGTAACGGCTTACATACCAGGTATTGGCCATAATTTGCAGGAACATTCGGTGGTCCCCGTGAGAGGCGGAAGGGTCAAAGACCTACCCGGTGTTAGGTATCACATTGTTAGAGGAACCTTAGATGCTGTAGGGGTGAAGGATCGTAAAAAAGGGCGTCCTAGTGCGTTGCAGAACATTGTCACAACTTGTATCATCGCAATGATTCCGTATCAGTTGTTCTGATATGTTAAATGTGTAGCCGACCCAGCATTGCCAGGGGACTGAAGCCTGCTACTACAGAGATTGATAGAGATTAATTATTATCTATCTATTTGTATGAAACAACTTGGTGTCTAAGGTGTTCTATTCCAGTAAGTTGAGTTTTACCTGGACTCTCACCTAGAAAATCTTAGGACCTCTTTTCCTCTTGGAACAGGTTTAGATTACGACTACGGAGATTCGGTGAAGGCTTTATGCACACCTACTGATTGGATTGATAAACCTACGGACATTCCTAGTAAGATAACTGAATTGCAAGATTTTCTTCTTTTATATCTAGACTTCGACTTCTTTTACCCGTGGAATAGGAGAAAACGGATACTCAATGTGCGATGAGTAAATATGATTTGCATCCTAAAAAATAAATGGTTCAAAATCATTTGAATAGTTTCTATTCAATCATGTGGAAAGCTGTATTCGACGAAAGTCGCACGTGCAGTTTGGAGGGAGATCCTCGACTAATCGGTGGATCCACCCTACAATATGGAGTGAAGAAGCCAAAATAGTAGCTTGAGATACCATTGAAATAAAAGAATTGATTGAAATCTGACATATTTATATTTGTAAACTCGTGTTACATCGGAGCAGTGTAGTGAACAGAAAGAAAAATATCGAATCAGATCCAATTTATCGTAATCGATTAGTAAATATGCTAGTTGATCGTATCCTGAAAAATGGCAAGAAATCACTGGCTTATCAGATTTTTTATCAGGCTATGAAGCGGATTAGGTAAAAGACAAATAGGAACCCACTGTCTGTTCTGCGACAGGCGGTGCGCGGGGTAACTCCCGATGTAGTGACAGAAACCAAACGTGTAGGTGGATCAACTTATCGAGTTCCCGTTGAAGTAGTACCGGCAGAGGGAAAAGCTTTGGCTATCCGGTGGTCATTAATTGCGTGTCGAAAACGCTCAGGTCGAAGTATGGCTTTAAGATCGAGTGATGAATCAATGGATGCCGCCAGGAATTCCGGTAGTGCGATACGGAAGAAAGAGGAGACTCATAAAGTTGCGGAAGCTAACAAAGCTTTCGCTCATTTCCGCTAGTTTCGGATTCGTTCCAATCCACAATCTTTCCGTTGTGGATTGGAACCGGGGCACAAACTACCGGGGAATCAAAAAACACTATGAAGAAATGGTTGAGTGAGGAGTCAACGGCGAATAGCGGGTGTCTAAGCCACAAGTGGGGATCGGCAACTACTTTTTCTTAGGTTGTTAATTATTAGACTCCCCCTAACCTAATGGGATAGCGGGGGGGGGGGCCAATGCGGAGTTGCGGAGTGCCTCGCAAAAAGGCTTGACGCGTGACCAGTTTTTCAGAGACTGAAATTGATTGAGGCCCGCACCGCATACCGCATAGAGTAAAAATTTAATTCTTTTTTGAAAAAGGAAAGCCTTGTTGTAAAACAATGGCTAAAAATTGTTTGAGATATCAATAAGAAGCCCCCATATCCGAGAATTCTGGGGACTCAATTAATTTCGGTTGACACAGATAGGTTTTTGTGATATATTACAAATTAACAAGCTTACTAGCCTGGGGAATCACCAATTATTTCTTGAAAACCGAAAATTACCATGGCCGCAACTTTAGAACGACGCGAAAGCGCAAGCTTATGGGGTCGCTTCTGCGACTGGATCACCAGCACCGAAAACCGTCTTTACATCGGATGGTTCGGTGTCTTAATGATTCCCACCTTACTAACCGCAACCTCTGTATTCATCATTGCTTTCGTCGCAGCTCCTCCTGTAGATATTGATGGTATTCGCGAACCCGTTTCTGGTTCTTTGTTATACGGTAACAACATTATCTCTGGTGCTATCATCCCTACTTCTGCAGCTATTGGGTTACATTTCTACCCGATCTGGGAAGCAGCTTCCGTTGATGAATGGCTTTACAATGGTGGTCCTTACGAACTTATCGTTCTTCACTTCCTACTTGGTGTAGCTTGCTACATGGGTCGCGAATGGGAACTAAGCTTCCGTTTAGGTATGCGTCCTTGGATCGCTGTTGCGTACTCGGCTCCTGTCGCAGCTGCTGCCGCGGTCTTCCTGATCTACCCAATTGGTCAAGGAAGTTTCTCGGACGGTATGCCTCTAGGCATTTCTGGTACTTTCAACTTCATGATCGTCTTCCAGGCTGAGCACAATATCCTTATGCATCCCTTCCACATGTTGGGTGTAGCTGGCGTATTCGGCGGCTCTCTATTCAGTGCTATGCATGGTTCTTTGGTAACTTCTAGTTTGATCAGAGAAACAACTGAGAATGAGTCTGCTAATGCAGGTTATAAGTTCGGTCAAGAAGAAGAAACCTACAACATCGTAGCTGCTCACGGCTACTTCGGTCGTTTGATCTTCCAATATGCTAGCTTCAACAATTCTCGTTCTCTACACTTCTTTTTAGCTGCTTGGCCCGTAGTAGGTATCTGGTTCACCGCTTTAGGCATTAGCACTATGGCATTCAACTTGAATGGTTTTAACTTCAACCAATCCGTGGTTGACAGCCAAGGTCGTGTCATAAATACCTGGGCTGATATCATAAACCGTGCTAACCTAGGTATGGAAGTCATGCATGAACGTAACGCTCATAACTTCCCTCTAGACTTGGCTTCTGTTGAAGCTCCTTCTATAAACGGATAATATCCGTCTGGTTATGTAGCACAACTGGATACCAAATCTCTTAACTCCAGAGGAGGAGGTTTGGTGTCCAATGAGGTGAAGGTTCGTGCGGTAGAACGAATGGAAAGGACGATAACAGCTTGTCACAATTTCACGATTATCAGTTTCCAACCTTGAATTCTGAAAACTATTTGGAATATCCTTCTGCGATTTAATAGATTACGAAGTTTCCTACTCCGATTTGCGGAATGCTTGCAACCCCCCAACCCAATTTCCTTTTTTCGGATAAAAAAAACTGAGATTGCGTTCCTCATTTCAAAGATTTTCTATTGTCTTGTTATATACGTAAAGTTAATATGTATGTGTATCAACCGAAGAACCTATCTAGCTTGCTTAACGGATAGATCTCGTTCACGTCCGGGGGGGGGGGGGGCCAACTAAATCAGCAGAGGGGGCGGACGTAGCCAAGTGGATCAAGGCAATGGATTGTGGATCCATCACGCGCGGGTTCAATCCCCGTCGTTCGCCCATGCCCATCCAATTGGGTAATTCGATCCCATCGCTCTGCTTGGAACAGAGAGAAATTGTTAAGGTGGATGGGATATGTGTGGGTCTCCTCGACAATAACAATTTAGAATTCCCGATCTAATTTCAGTTTTGGATACGACTATTCACAGAAATCACTAGACTCGTTTGAAATATTTATTCCATTCTATCTTGAAATTTTCGAAATTATTGGTATAATAAATGTGGGAAATAGATAGTCTCTACCGCATAGAATTAATATGAAAAAAGAAGATAAGGTGAAAAAGGTGGCAAAAGAAAGAGTAGGAAGTCCAGATTTTTCATCTAAAATTTCAGAGTTAGTGGAAGTCGGTCTATTAGACCACTTCTTCGAATCATTGAAAAACCAACATCTCAAAGAATTTCTAATTAGTCCATCTTCCAATTATCAACCTTTTATCAGATTATCTGACTTGTGATTTCTGAGTTCACTATTTTTACGCAATCTGCGTGATTCACTAAAAAGAGATAGTGGCATCACCCTGGAGATGCTAATGCTGCTAGCAATACCAATTTCTATGCATTGCTTGAGTGACAAAAGGTCGATCGAAAGAAGTTTTGTATTAGCGGGAGTCATTGATGGGGGTGACGGAGTAATAAAAAAACAAGCAGAAAATTCTGGTGACTTCTCCTGCGACTGCTTCCCCCGATTCGAAAGATCTTTATCTGTCGGAAGGAATGGAAAGAGGGGAATACCTGTTTCCCGCGACTTAGGTTTGAACGAAGATATTTCTGCAGGTTCAACGAAGAAAGAGAAGCAAGTTCGTTATGATGCGATGATTCCTCTGGTTTCCGGTAGGTGGAAGGCATGCATGGTGAGGGAGTCACTCCTTGCCGGAGATATATCCAAGGATGAGACTGAAAGGATTCAAGCATTTTGTAGGGATAGGTGTTTACAAGATTCAAGTAGGTTTTTCAAATTCTATAACTATTTGGTAGTTTCTAGAAACAACCAAAGTGATTTCGATTCGTTATTCTTTTGGGAAAATCATAACAAGCGAGATCTGGGTCGGTTACAAGCAACACAATTGAGAAGCGACTCATTAAGTCCCGTAGTATTAAACTCCTACGACAAGGCGTTACTTGAATCCGGAAATTCGGCAGATCACCGGGGGGATGGATCGGGATTTTATTTCGAGCGAGAAGCCTTTTCCAACTTGTCTTCATTTACGTCTTGTGAAAAGACGACGTCGTTTCGTGGCTGTATATCCGGATTAGATTGTGACAAAAATGGGGAAGAATTTCCCATTCTACACACTTATTCACAAATGAAAAATGGATTAACAAATCGACTCACCGAATTTCTCTCGATAATTGAGAAATCGAATCTGATTTTTGGTGGGGCAGTAGTTATTGACGTCAGTAGTAGCGTCAAATCTGGGAAAGGATTTCCATTGGAAACGAAGGGTGACATGCCGCTTACTCAAATATCTGGCAAAAAACTTGGGCTAGCAAGTAGCAGACACCTCAACCTCAATGAGATTCTTCCAAACTATTTTCAAATATTTTTAGGTATACCTAGAAAAATAAGTAATCGAAGTGAAAATACTACTTTTTTAAACTAATTGAAAGAAAAGGGTAACATACATTCAATATATTCTTTAGTTAGATTGTATGGACGAAATAGAATCATACCTCTCTACTCAACATACATATTTCTTTTCCATGACTATTTCTGCGCATTATTTGCTGAATATTTCTTCCAAATCAAATATCGGTTGGATGGCTGGACGGGGGGCGGGGAGTACACCGGTGTAACAGGAATTGCAACTGAATAAATAGTATTGAAATGGAAAGATAACGTAGAGCGCCTATTGAACGAATATATTACCTTTCAAATTGATGAGTATAGAAATGTTCAGTCAAATGTGCATAGATGGCTCGATACGACCGGGGATTCGTCTTTTTTCCCCGTCGGGGAAGTCTTAAAGTGTGACTTGGGGGAATCAGTTTGCCGTGTATCAATAATAAGAAACGAATTACTGAGTAATATTGGTGTCAGTCTCGGTAGTAACAATCAACAGAACGAAAAAGATTTTCATCGATTTCTTAATGCTTTTTTTCTTTACAAAATGATTGTTGCTGAGGTTACTCGCCAGAAAGCTTTGATATATACCATTGATTATTGCATCGAAAAATTGAACGATATAGATCTCGAGAAATTGAACAAGATAGATCTCATGAAGCTTGATCTTCTATCAAGTTTATTCGATGGTTACATTGACGAACAGATACTTTTCCTCAAAACAATTCTTGAGAGAAAAAAGAGTTTATTCATTGAATCCAAACTGTTAATGAGTAAGAAATCGGTAGGCTCTTCGACCGAGCTGGAACCTGCAGTGAATCCTACTTCTCTCGGGTTGCCCCGCATCGAATCCATCCGAGCAGGATTTTCAAACGATGCTCTTTCCATTACGGGGAGGCAATTTTGGAATCCGTTTCTGCATGATTTAAACCGTGGGGGAGGTTCAACTAAAGATATTGGTGGAAATATTTCGAGATACATTTCCGATCAGGTTAATAAACTAAACTTTCTAGACGACTCACCTATACGGAACTGTGCTGGAAGCAACTTCATTCCGAGAATCAAAAGGGATTTTTTTATTGGGAGATGCAACAGTAGTTATCTCAACGTCCTAGAAAACTTCTATGCGGGCTCCGAAGATGAATATGCGGGCTCCGAAGATGAAACCATCTCATCTAGTATCATCTCAATTATTCATCCCCAACTGTCGGATTCGTTGTCATCCAATTTATCGAGACAGACAGCAGGGGAGGTTGCTGGCCACGTACCCACACCAATTCAATTTATTTTGTCTAATCTGCATGAATCCACAGCATTAGTAACTCATTCAGATGGACTTTCCAATTCTGTTTCGGATCTAAAGAGGTTACTGGCGAGTTTGAACTCATCTCCTCGTGAAACGATAGAGTCATTTCTATATTCGTGCAGTAGCGCTGGAGTTTATTTGGGGAAGACGTCGATAAACTCCGATTCGTCGTCGGATCAGCGACCCCAATCTCGTCCCAAGAATCTGGTATTGGATCGGGTCTATCAGAAGAATTTGTCTATTAGGTATTTCTGGGAACCGGAAGAAATGGAAACATCTTACTGGTCGCTAAGACTCCCATTATGCAACGATGTAACATCGAGATCTCTAGCAGAATCGATTGGAAAGGAGGTTGCGCGCGAAGATACGGACTACGCGGATCAATCTATCCGGAGAGAGGCTATTCGTCCATCCCACTTTATCAATTTCAATGAATTATTAAAAGATTTGAACAGATATAAGATCTCTTGGATCTTTTGGAAAGACAATATCGGTGAAAAATGGAGCTTATTTAGAGATTATATACCTTGGTTTTTTACCCCCACCTGGTGGAGATACTTCTACGATCCGATTAGAGAAACATATCCAGAAATAGTACTTAAAATAAGTTATGACTCAAATCATAATTTTCCTAGAATTTATAAAGTAATTGCTGAGGATGTAGTAGATGGCGCGAAAGCCTATTTAATCCAAAGACTGCAAAGCCTAGGATTGAGATTTGACAACGATTCTATCAATACTATAGTATCCGAGATAGGTCTTCTTATTTTCGAAGAAATTCCTGATGAAGCGGAGATTTTACATTCGGGAGGATGGTCAGTATCTCAATTTTCCAATAGGTCTATCTTCTATTACTTCATTCTTTCAGTATTAATTGTTCTTGCATTATTCAAACACCCTTTGTCTGCCGTTTCGGGTTTCAATTCCTTTCATTCATGGAAACGTTTCAATACTATTGAATATCTAACAGACCCAACGCGTGGATCCTATTTGAAAGAGGTAATGTATTCCCCTTCGACAAGCTAAATGTCAACGAGAGATCTACTAATCTATTCTTTGAATAGATTCCTGAATTATATAAATAATATAATCTTTTTCTCCTTTGTGAAAAATGAACTCGATTCATGGATGTTTCATAAAGAAAGCTCCGATATCCTAGATAGTAAGAAAGAACTACTGACTCAACATTTAGTGACGAATAAAATTCTTCATAGGTATGTGTCGAAATTGAATTCCAACTATGATTTATTGAGCGACGAGATTTTTCATGAACCTTATCCACAAGAAAGATCTAATGTTTTGGCATACTTACTTCAATTCTGGCAAAATGATCTATTGAGTCACAAGATCCGTAAGTTGGATCCTGCGGAGAAGTGGGCTTTTTCCGCCCTCGAGAGAAATATTCTATTTTCAGCAGCAACGGGACGAAGAGGCAGTCTACTAAATATGCCATGTCATGACATACCTATCTCACTCCAATCGGGATTATTACCATCTAAAGGAATTTTGCTAGTAGGACCCATAGAAACTGGCCGATCTTCCATTATTAGAGATGTAGCATTCGATTCCTACTTTCCAGTGGTGAAACTACCACTGAAGAAGCTGATATACAACCGATCCTTTTTTAATAATGCACGTGGAAATTTCATCTCGAAAGAAAGCGTACACCGATTAAATTTCGTTTTTGAAATGGCGAAAGAGATGTCTCCTTGTACACTATGGATTCAAGATATTCATGAATTGAATATTCATCGTTCGTATCATAAGCTAGAAGCTGATCCCAAATTCTTACTTTGCCAAATATTGAAAAGTATTGGTGACAGGCGCAGCAATTCCAACATCCGCAGGAATGTTGTTATCGCTACGACTCACGTACCTGCGAGGATAGATCCAGCTCCAATAGCTCCGAACCGGTTAAACTAATTAATAAATTTTCGAAAATCCAACGGGTATCAACGTCATAAAGAATTACCAATTCTATTACGTATCAAAGGTTGCGAAATGGAGGCTAATCCGCCTCTTCCCCCTATTGAAGGTACCGGGTCCGGAACTACGGGTTATAGTAAACGAGATTTATTCCTTCTTGCTAGTGAGGCGTTATTAATAGGTACTTCCAGAAGAAGTAAGATTATATGCAGCGACGCAATTGAATTAGCTTTGCATAGACAACATTCGACTGCTAGTGATATGGGCAATGGGATAGAATCCGGTTCTGAATGGGAAATCTTTTCTCACGAGATAGCGGAAGCTACTTCAAAGAATAGTTTGATAGATACTTATCTCACAAATACGTATATTGGTCGTAACGCGTTAAAAATGCGATTCTATTATTTGTCTAACTGGTATGTGGAACCTCCAATAACCAAGTCAACATTTAATGAATTCACTCTATTTTCGCATATCCTAGGGATACTAGCTGGATTAGTAGCTCGCGATTCGCTCCAAATGGATATGAGAAAGAAAGAAAATTTCATTGTTATCGACAAACTCGTAGAGAATGACTTGAACCTAGCTTGTGGTGTACTAGAAAACCTCTCGACTAATTTTTCACGTTCAGAAATTTGTAGAGACGAAAATCGACACGGTAATAGTCTTTCCTTTTCCGTTCCTATCGCTAAACCCAAGTATTGTTCAGGTGTAACCTCTACAAGTCGTTCTTCTAAATTTATGAGAAGGGGGGGATTTAGCAGTCTAACCGACTTCGAACTGCAACAGTCACCCGAACTAATAAACTCAAGTCCGACGGAAGTGTCGCGTGAGATCACTTGGTCCCATAAGGCTTGGCGTCTCCGTTTCCTGCGAAGCGGGGCTTATGAATTGATGAGGGTATTATCTGAACCCAATCATTTGTATAATTTAATTCTCCTCTACCAAAATCAGAATTATATACCCCAACAAGATTTCGAATTCAATAATATTAAGGGTGACAGAAGTAAATGGTGTGAGAAAAGCGGATATCTATTCAGTTTTGAAAAATCTGCGACTAATGTGACAGATAAATCTATTAAAAGATTGGAAAACCGGTTGGATAATATGTTGCTACGTGAGCAATTTCTCGAATTGGCAATATCCGGCGACTCATCTAATGAATATGAAACACACTGTAATCGATTCGATGAAACGACTCGACTCTTCGGGGGGCGCTTCATCTGGGACCCCATGCTTCTGTTCCAGCCAGATCCTAACATTCCTTCCTCGCGTCGCAGCTTGTTGCCGACGAAAGAACTGGCGCGGAGGCTTTACGCCATTTACGGCATGAGAAGGCAGCACCTTAATAAAATGTCAAATAAAAAAATTAAAAATTTCTTTCTCTATCGTGAAGATAATCCGAAATTGAAACCTGACTCATCTATTAAGCGGTGGAATAATCTCCCCTTGGATGAAGAGGAGCGAGATTCCGAATACGTCAAAGAAACTTCCTCTATGAATATACATCTGCAATATCCGCAGATATTTAGTCCCGCTCGCTTTGATTCCTACGTGGTGGCAGAAGATTTCCCAGAGCGATTTATTCGGTTTAGGCTTCTGGTTCACAGAAACAAATGGATGAGGCGAAACCGTTGCCCATTTCAGGATTTTCTTATCTATAACATGTTGCTTGAAATTTATTAATATCTATTCAATCCGTTCTGGTTTGGTGGGGCGTCACTGGATCGAGCGACGAAACAATTTTTTCATGAAAGTTCATAGAACAAATCTTAGATACCCCTCATTCTGTCTAGATCTCTAGCAATATAATTAGAAGCCAAGTCAGTAAAAGGAAGGTCTATATTTTCCTTTTACTGATACAAATCATTTTATTGCAACATCTTAAATGGTTAAGGAACTGAAGACCATTTCTTATATGAGTCTTTTATGAGTCTTTCTGCTTAGAAAGAAGATTGGGAGGGAGCAATAGCTTATTCCGTAGGGATTTTGCGAAACAGCTTTTTAACATCACGCTTGGAATAGATCCTTTATCTCAGAAAATTGTGGATTTACTCCCCTCCCCAGATGACTGATTGATTCGTTCATTCCAATCGCTCAATACACCGGAATTGAAGTGGGGGTCCCCAAAAACGACCTCTGAATAGCCAGGGTCCTTGCCTTGGGGTATTCAAGGGGGCGGGGGGGGGTAAGGACGCACAAATATTTTTCCCCTCAATTGTTGGAGCTGGAAATAAGCACGATAGTGAATCATTCACAGGTTGGTGGGTCATGGTCCAACGCAATTTGATTTGGCATATGTGGGAAACACAACTATCCAATTACTAGGAATTACTGACGTAGATTCGAACGAATCTCCCCGGGTAGGATTCGAACCTACGACCAATCGGTTAACAGCCGACCGCTCTACCGCTGAGCTACCGAGGAAAGTGGTAGGGGATTCAGTCCCATACACACCCGAAGACCTTTGTTCTTCGAACCGCTTCTAAATCTGTAATACGTTAAGCTTTCTCCGACATTTCGTGAAGTAAACTTCGCGTACACTCTAACTCCCATTATAGGAGGAGGCGGCGGCGATAGCAATCCCATTTGAATGGAAGGGTCCCCGAATCATGGGAGAGGGGGGGGGGGGGGGGCAATCGATCGAGGTCGAGATCAACCCCACAAGCCCCCCACGATCTGTATCGATTAATCACCAATTAGTACTTTCTATTCCCCCCCCTCCAAGAAGCATAGTAGAATAGCCGCAGGATTCTCCTACCTTATAGAAAGAAGTAATATCTTTGGGGAATGGAAAGAGCAGAAAGGGGAGAGATGGGGATGGGGAAGATGAACAATAGTCGGGAGAAATGAACACGAATTGGAGCTTCGTGAAACGAAAGTAGCAGTTTACGGCAAGGGCGGGATTGGGAAATCAACAATCGACACCGGCAAAACAGTTCCAATTACTAATCCGAGTGGGTAATGAGATATTCTACCATTTTTTCCGCGTCGTATACCCTCTCCACCAGAGAGACTTGATACACCAGTTCCGTTGATAAACCCATCGACTAACCATTGATCGAAATACAAAACCAACTTGCTGGTGAAATTTACGCCTCCGACGAAGTAGGTATCATAGTAATAATCGATATAACCTCGATTTATGGACCAGTCTCTGATAAGAGATACATAAGTATTTAATAAATTTTTATTTATTAATTTGAATTTTTCCGGAAATTTCGTATCAACAAGTTCGTTAGTTTGTCCATAAATCTTGAAGGAAATTAATAATCCAATGAGAGATAAACTGAGTGAAGGGATTGAGCTCGTTAATATCTCTGTCAAATTTTCGAGATGTGTATTAGCTTCGGGAAAGGAGGGAATAGAAATCAGCCAATCAAACAAAAGGTTCAGACCAGTTCCCTTTTGGATTGGGTCAACTCCTGCCAACCCAGCAAATGCAGTGGGTATCACCAGGACAATCAGAGGCAATACCATACAAAAATTTGATTCCTGGGGGTGTAGCAAGTTTCGCTCGGAATAGTTTTGAATCGCCTTTTCACGAATTGGGCCCCCTTCGGGAGGAGGCGGGGTGACGAGGTTTCCCGTTTCTGCAACCCCACTTCGCTCCATATCTGTTGTAGATATGACATTGCTACTTGCTTGTGTGGCAAGTGATTCCGGTCGAGCCCCACCCCATGAAGTAATAATATTCTTGGATGGGGAGGAAGTATCGAAACCGACGTAATTCATTTGATTGGCACGGAAATTTCCCTCGAAAGTGAGAAGGTAGATACGAGACGTGTAAAACGCGGTAAGCCCTGCTGTAATAGAAGTGGTTAATCCGAGATAAGGGGAGCGCAACCAACTTTCTGCAATAATTTGATCCTTAGACCAGAAGCAGGATAGTGGGGGTATGCCACACAAAGAAAGAGTGCCCGAGAGAAAGGTAGTTCCAGTAATTGGCATGTGTTTTCGTAAGCCACCCATGAGAAACATATTTTGACTTCTAGCGGGAGAGTATCCGACCACTTTCTCCATGGAATGGATAACCGAACCAGAGCCCAAAAATAACAAAGCTTTTGAATAAGCATGTGTAATGAGGTGAAACAAAGCCGGTCGAGAAGCACCGATACCCGAAGCTGATACCATATATCCTAACTGAGACATGGTGGAGTAAGCCAAACCCCTTTTTAGATCTTTCTGGGCAAGAGCCAGCGTGGCGCCCGACAAGGTTGTTACTCCGCCCACCCAAGAAATAGTATGCATCGTTAGAGGCAATACCGAAATGAGGCTGAAAATTCGAACTGTGAAGAAAATTCCGGCGGCCACCATAGTAGCTGCGTGGGTGAGAGCCGATATGGGCGTAGGTCCCTCCATGGCGTCTGGCAACCATACGTGAAGTGGAAATTGGGCGGACTTGGCAACCGGACCCAGAAAAAGTAGAAGGGCAATTGTATTAGCAAGGATCGGATTGATGACGCCGCTGCCACTCAATTCAGAAAATCAGTCACACAATTCAAAGATCTCGAAACTACCAGTTATCCAGTAGACGCCTGATACACCCAGCAGCAACCCGAAATCTCCTATGCGGTTGGTCACAAAGGCTTTTTGGCAAGCATTTGCGGCGCTCGATCTCGCAAACCAAAAACCTATCAACAAGTAGGAACACATTCCAACTAATTCCCAAGATACGTAAATCTGTATTAGGTTGGGGCTAAAAACTAACCCCAACATTGACGCGGTAAACAAACTTAGATAGGCATAAAATCGTGCGTATCCTTAGTCGTGACACATGTAACTATCGCTGTAAACCATCACCGAAATACCTGCGGTAGTAACTAATATTGACATGGCAAGAGTAAGCGGATCAATCAGAAAACCTATTTTCAGACGAAAATCACTTTTTGGAATCCGAGCCCACAAATACTGCTGGATGGAGTGAGTCGCAGCTTGCTGCCGAAATGGGGCGGAGGATACAAACGTAGCGGTGGTTAACGAAAAAGTATTGAAAGCTGCGCACAGGCGACGTAAGCTTCTTGTAGCTTTTGGAAAAAGAAACGATAGAGATCCGGTCAAACGAGAAGCTACCAACGGACACAGGGGAATGAAACAAGCATATTTATTTGAGAGTTCCACGGGCGTATCAAATCCAAATTAAATTTGTTGTTGTTTTCAACTTCTTCTGGTTGGGAGTCGAAAATGAAAATATGGGAACAGTATGAAATAGAATATATGCAAATGATACAATTAGTGTTTAATTAGACAAAAAACTTCATCTGTACACTTTTTTAGTTTCATGTTACAACAAAACGTGAAAAGCTTGACAATATTTAAAGACGCCCAAGATACTTATTCAAGTCAGACAATTCAATTCTGAATGGGTTTGCAAATCACCCCCTCATTGTTTTTCAGTATTAAAAAAAGAAATGGAGAGATAGAAAGGGAAAATTGGGATGAATAAATATGCAGTAATTGACATCGGCGGCAAACAACTCCGAGTAGAGCAGGGAAGATTTCACGATGCTCGGCACTTCGCCCCAGTTCGACCCGTGTTGACGTCCAATACAAAAATATCGATAAATCGGGTCTTACTTATTCGTCACGGATCTAGCATCAATTTTGGCTATCCGTGGTTGGATGATGCAGTTGTCAGAGGCAGAATCTTACACGGTTGCTTCGAAAAAAAACTGGTGATACAGAAGATTCACTCTAAGAAGAAAACATGACGAACTCTTGGATATAGAGAAAATATGACCCGATTCGTTGTTGATTCCATCCACTTCGGCGGTAAAGACCTAAACAAATCTTAACTAGTTTTTTATATCGAGTCAATAGATACTTACAAAATTGATGTAACAGCATAGAACTTCATTGGTTTTTTATTTATCTTTGCCCGTGCTGATTTTTATTTAGTTCTCTTTATTATATCCATTCTATTGGTACGTATCAACATAGTTCTAAGTGAGTTGTAAAGAAATACTAGATATATGGCAGTTCCTAAAAAACGAACTTCTGGATCGAAGAAGAAGATTCGTAATCACGTATGGAAAACTAGATCCGTAGGAGTGGCGTCGAGGGCCTTTTCCCTGGCCCAATCCGTTTTAACCGGTCGTTCGAGAAGTTTTTACTACGTAACAGAAAAAATGGCGGGGAAAAAAGATTCCTAAAAAAACTAAGAGTACTTTTTATCTGTCACCTCCAAAAACGTATCACCTATCTATCTATATGGATAGATAGATATATGGGTAGGTAGATATTTGAAGTAAGTGATTGTATGAAAAACTCCGAGACGCGGAAAAGAAATATGATACAAGTTGGTACTGGTGCATTAAGTAACAAAAAAACCGACTTTATAATCTAGAATACCTCATTAAAAATTTGAGGTATTCTGTCTGACGGTTTTGACACTCACCGGTAACGATTTATTCAATTACGTCTATGACATAAGTAAGTTTGATTAATGAATATCGAACTCAATAGACAACGAGTTGAAACGTGAAATAGGTTTGATATTGCAGAAGTTAATGGCTAACTAGTTGGCAGCTGCTACTTCATTCCGGTAGATGAGGACATATGAAAGTCAGGGCAACAAAAAAAAGATAAAGGACTATACTTTTCCTTTAAGTATGGGCGAGGAAAAAACAAATGACTCCGAAAGATGAAATAAGTCAAAAAAACCTCTATTTCTTTTCTTTTCTCCCGGAGTTTCTCCCACAGATCTTGGGAGAGCAAAAGGTTTTCCATCTAAATCTAAATCTAAATGCATTTCAGCACGTCAATTGCTTGCCTGGAAAAGCAACAAACCTATATTATTACTTCTTTACACACCTAGTGACTCTATCTCCATTCGGAATAGCAGGATTCGAACCTGTGACCTCCATCACCCCAAGATGGCGCGCTACCAAACTGCGCCATATTCCGTCATATATGTACACACACATATATATATATATGTATGTATCGCATTACATGCTAGCGCTAGCACTCTTTTAATTTCATTGATTATCTATTTGTTAAATTGGTATTCTATTTGTTAAGGTAATTTATTAGAAGAACAAGAAAACCTTTATCTCTCCCGCCACTTCGATAGTAATTTGTCGGTATACTTCTATATTTTCCGCAACCAGACGTTGACGTGCCATCCCAAACTGATATAGAATATTTTCATACCTATATATATATCTCCATAAAAAGCCGCTATGGTGAAACAGGTAGACACGCTGCTCTTAGGAAGCAGTGCCAGAGCATCTCGGTTCGAATCCGAGTAGCGGCATTAAAAAGTTCTCCAACTTCTACATCCGCATCTACTTAAATAGATAAGTGAAAAATATCTACCAATATGTAGATAGATTTTTTATCTATATAATATAGATAAGTATTTTCTCCGGTTCAGTATACTTTTCAAATCAATAGAAATTAGTACCTAATTTCTATTTGAGTTGTAAAAGCGGTAATTTTATCCCTCTTCGCGTTTGTGCAAAAAAAAAAAAGAAAAATATTATTTCGGTAGTAACTGATTTGAATCTGATCAAATCAAATTGGAATAATTTACTGGTCTCCCTTCATTACGACGTATACCTATATGGAACGCGCCTTTCTCCAAATCTCGTTTTTGATGCTTTTTTCTGCTACGCCGCCGAATCCGACCAATTTATTTTACGAATTCGATAAGTCAAATAGACTTAGCAAGAAGGGTATGACAATTGCTTTTCTCCGTACGACGGAATTTTCATTAATCCGCTGGTTCCAAACTAGGCATCTACCACCGAGCAATCTGTACGAGTCATCGATGTTTCCTTCATGGAGCTTCTCCTTACTATACGTAATTTTGGAAGTCAGGAATCAGAATGGGTTGTCGGGTGCAATTACAGCGCCGGGTGCTATGCTGACTCACGCCTTCGCAACTCTAGGTCTTCCTGGGGAGATGCAGCAATCCACGCCTTCAGTACCTGCTTCGCAGTCTCATTGGTCGACGACGCATGTAAGTACGACGTCATTGAGTTATGCAACCCTGCTGTGCGGATCTTCGTCGGCAATATCTCCACCGAGTATTTTTTACGGTGAAGTAAACAATTACTCCGTTTCCGATTCAAGACGCAGTTGCAACAAGTGTAGTACTTTACCAAACATTCGTAGCGGAACTGATGCACGGAGTTTTCTTCATCTACCACCCCCAAATTCAAGGAAATGTCAATTAATTAATCGATTAGATAGATGGGCTTACCAAATTATAGGCTTAGGGTTCCCGTTATTAACCATTGGTATACCTTCCGGAGCGGTGTGGGCTAATGAAGCTCGGGGATCTTATCGGAGCTGGGACCCTAAAGAAACTTGGGCGCTAGTAACTCGGTCAATACATGCTACTTACCTCCACATTAGGATAACCAACAAGTGGATGGGGGAGGGGCCAGCTGCGGCAGCATCTACAGGTTTTCTTTCAGTTTGGGTTCGCTTCTTGGGAGTCAATTTGTTGGGAATTGGATTACATAACTACGGATGGCCAATATAGAAACAACGAAATTGAAAATTACTAAGTCGGAGATAGACGCGTTTAGTTCACTGGGTTTTCGGCTTCACTGGGTAGGCGAAGGAAAAATTGGTGGGGAAAATAATTGAAAAGAAAGGGGGGGGGGGGGAGGGACAGAAACAAACATTTAAAAGATGAGCAGGAAGTAGCTGCATCCACTTTTTTGTCTGTTTCTGTTTTCCCATCCCAGTCTATTTTTATCCGTGCTAGCGACTGCAAGCATAAACAGTTGGAAAATGACAAGCGTGTCGCATATAAGTATCGTTGGCGCGGTTAGAATTGGCGAACTTTTCTACCAAGTAAGAACCGAAAACCAAATAATTTGCTTTTCCGTATCAAATTATTGATAATATTGTAATTTACTTGAGTTGGGTCCACCCCCACCCCCTACCCCACATTCGAATATGAAAACAATATTGAGGACACTTCACTATTCCGTAGAGGTAAAATTAGATTTGGATACGAACCGATACCTAGTATTGGTAGGAAGAGACGGGTCAAGGTGAATACCTCCCTCGGACCAAAATCAATTAAATAAGGATTTGATTCATTGGACAACCTGTAGCCATAAAACATTCGGCGTAACATGGATAACAAGTAGATGGAGGCTAATACTGTACCAGTTGCCTCTAGCACCGTAATTTCCGCTTTGAAAAAAAATGAGTATTGCTCGTTGGTAACAACTCCCAGAAATACCAATAATTCCGATACAAAACCACTCATTCCTGGTAATGCAAGAGATGCCGGCGAGAACGCGCTAAACGTGGTAAATAGTTTAGGCATCGGAGTTGCTATTCCCCCCAATTCATCAAGAAGGAGAGTATGCGTTCTGTCGCAGCAAGTACCTGCGAGGAAAAGTAACGCCGCGCCAATTAAGCCGTGAGAAATCATTTGCGATATGGCTCCGTTAATACCCGCGTCTGTCAACGAACCAATCCCGATGGCTACAAAACCCATATGAGAAATTGATGAATAGGCTATCCTTCTCTTGAGATTACGCTGACTCATAGAAGCTAGAGAAGCATATACAATCTGAATTGCTCCTAGCAGTATCAGCCATGATCCAAATAAAAAATGCGCATGAATCAGTAACTCCAAATTGATTCGAATCAGCCCATATCCTCCCATTTTTGATAATACCCCAGCTAGTAACATGCATGTGCTGTGATGTGCCTCTCCATGAGTGTCTGGCAACCAAGTATGAAAGGGGAATACCGGCAATTTCACCGCATAGGCAATTAAAAAGCCTAGGTAGAGAGCAATTTCTAACGAGATGGGGTATGATTTACTCATTAAAACCTGGATATCAAAGGAGGGTATCCCGTTTCCATAAAAACTCAAGGTTGAGGCTGCTACTAGAAGGAAGATGGAGCCGCCGGCTGTGTATGAAACAAATTTCGTGGCCGAATATGGACGTCTCTTTCCGCCCCATAAGCATAGAAGTAGGTAGACTGGAATTAGTTCCAACTCCCACATGAAGAAAAAAAGCGAGATATCGCGGGAAGCAAACAGCCCAATTTGACCGCTATACATAACTAGCATCGGAAAATGAAATAGCCGTGTATTACGAGTGATCGGCCAAGCCGCTGGGGTTGCCAAAGTAGTTATAAAACCCGTAAGTAAAATAAGACTCATGGAAAGTCCGTCAATACCTAATCTCCAATGGAAATGAATGGAGTTTATCCAGTTGGACGTTTCTACTAACTGGATGGACTGGGAATCGAATTGAAGGTGGCAATGGAAGATATAAGTAATCAGCGAGAATTCCAATATGCAAATGCCCGGGGTATACCATCGAATAATTCTGTTTCCATCACGAGGCAGAATTGGAAGCAAGAAACTGGCAAGAATTGGAAAGAGAACGATCGTTGTTAGCCGAGGTACATTACTCATCATGAATAAAAAATAATTTTTGATACGAGGGAAACTGCGTGGGCCAATTACAACGACTCATACTCGGACTTCGCAATCTTGAAGCTTCGAGTACGAGTCAAAATAACTTAGTAATTAATTTTTACTGTTTCATTAACTAACTAGTAGGCTAAACCCATACTGCGGGTGGTTTCAGCCCCTAGGTAGACACGTATACTCAAAAAATCTGTTGGGCAGGCAGATTCGCATCTCTTACAACCCACGCAATCTTCTGTTCTAGGAGCGGAGGCTATCTGATTTGCCTTGCACCCATCCCAGGGTATCATTTCTAAGACATCTGTAGGACATGCCCTTACACACTGGGTACAACCGATACACGTGTCATAGATTTTCACTGAATGTGCCATTGAGTTTACTTACTCCTATTGAATTCGTATACCAATTTTTTATTTAGTAAAAAAGTTGAAGTAAAACTTTTTTCCCCTCGTCCCTCACGCAAATACGTATTTCCATTACCAAGTAAAATATTTCTACTGACTTCCAAATCCATCTGATCAGATCCCATTTTTTTTTGAAAACTTGTCCCCTTTCTTTAAAAAGATAAGTTGGTTACTTTTAAAATACGATGTAGAGGGAGGTATCAAAGCAATTTGATAGATAGGGATACTCTAGTTGAACAAAAAATCGATTAGATTGATAAAATCAATTTATGTACTTATCAATCACCATTTTAACAAATTAAACTGATCGATACGAGTAGATCTCCTATTTCGCTGAAGAGAAAGGGCAGTGGCTAACCCAGTGGCGGCCTCGGCAGCCGCAATGGCTATCACAAATATTGGAAATATCTCCCCCCCCGCTTGCTTATTGCTAAAGAAATTTGAAAATGTAATAAAATTTAAATTAACCGCATTAAAAATTGACTCGAGACTCATAAGTGCCCTAACCATATTTCTACTCGTAATTAAGCCGAGAAATCCGACACACAAAAGGTAAGCACCTAAAATTAGTCCGTGTTCAAACATGATTTATTGAAGTCCCCCCCAAAAATGTTGGTAAGTCAACTTTTCCCGCAACTCCTTCTCTCCCACTTCCATTCGAGGGGGTTAGGGTTAATCAGAGAAATGGAGAATTACTCCGAGATGATGAAAAAGATGATTTCTTGTCAGTTGTAATTGCGTCTTCGTCACGCGCTGGGTTAATTGCCCCCACCAAAGCAACTAAAAGAAGTATTGAAAGAAGCTCGAACGGAACTAAGAACTCACTCAGTGATTTATACCCGAGTTGGTGAACGTCAGTCCTGGGTGTATTTGGCGAAAGAATCTCCGATTGATTGATGAAATTTATGTCAAACCATTTTGTATTATGAATCGTATTAACCAATACCAGAAAGAGAGCTGCGCAAGCTCCTGAAACGGTGAAGTACCCCACGCCCCGAGTGGCAGAATCGGATCGCATCAGTTTGTCGGTAACCATTGCAGCAGACACAATTAACACATTTATAGCTCCTACATAGACAAGCGGTTGTGCGGCAGCTACGGAATCAGCATTCGATACGAAGTATGATAGGGATATACGGGTGAAAACCGACCCCGAGGAAAAAGCAGAATGAGCCACATTAGCAAATGATACTGTGCCCAAACTTCCTAGTGAAATACCCGATTCTATTAGTGACAAAATAAATTCATGAATTAACTCAGATAGATTCGTTGGACACAGTTACTTCAATATTTTACGAAATTTATACCTCTACCTCATACTCGTTCTTTTCCTTTTCTTTTGGTTATGAATAACCAAATCAATCAATTGACTTTTCAGAAAATCCAAATAATTTACAGGTGACTAATTAGGTATTAAGTTTTTCACCCTCAAACCTTTTGGATAAATAATTCAATGAAGTCGAAACCACTTGAATTGAAACATCTTGGGATGTGGAAAGAGGTAAACGCCCCAAAGCCGTTTGATCGTGATTTAGTTCATGACGATCGTAGCTGGAAAGTTCATACTCCTCAGTCATTGACAAGCAATTGGTTGGACAGTATTCGACACAGTTTCCGCAAAAGATGCAAACTCCAAAATCGATGCTATAGTTTTTCAACCGTTTTTTCTTGATGTCCCTCATCAAGATCCAATCTACGACTGGCAGATTGATCGGACATACTCGGACACGTACCTCGCAAGCAATACATTTGTCAAATTCAAAATGGATGCGCCCACGAAATCGTTCGGATGATAAAATTTTTTCATACGGATATTGGACAGTTATGGGTGAACGATTTGAGTGATCTAAAGTAACCGCGGAGCCTTGACCTATATATCTCGCGGCTTCTACGGCTTGTTGCCCATAACTTCGAAATTCAATTAGTGTGGAAAACATAGGATAGATGAACCCAACTTGCTACTTGTTTCTGGTACAGATAAAATTATATGTACAAAGAAAGAAACAAACAGCATATTTGTTTCTTTTCTCTTCTATTAGATTAAACAGATTTGACTTGAACTGAAACTGAAGTGAAGGAGATTAGCTTATTGTCAGAAGTTGAAACGAGGCTGTCAGCAACAAATTTCCTGAGGCAATAGGCAGAAGAAATTTCCATCCAAGATCTAGTAATTGATCTATTCTTACTCTAGGCAAAGTCCATCTTGTTAAGATAGAGATAAATATAAATAAGTAAGATTTTGATAATGTGGTGATGATGCCCACCCCTGGCCCCAATACGTCGAACGACTCACTGCTAGAATTTGGAAATGAAAAATCTCGTCCAAGATTTTCAAAGAAAGGAATTGAGGAATCCCATCCACCCAGATATGAAATTGTTACAAATGGCGAGGAAGCCAATGGATTTGAGTGAGAACCAACATAAGATAGACCAAATTTTATTCCTGAATATTCGGTTTGGTAACCTGCTACCAGTTCTTCCTCCGCCTCCGGCAGATCAAAAGGCAGCCTCTCACATTCTGCTAATGACGAAATAAAGAATGCTATGAACCCTATGGGCTGACGCCACAGATTCCATCCAAAAAAACCATATTTAGACTGCGTTTTCACTATATCAACCGTACTCAAGCTACCAGATAGGGGTAGTCGGCGGCGACCTCCGCCTCTAATCCAAAACCGTACATGAAATTAGAGTTTCATACGGCTCCTCATCAATTTCATAGAGAGGGATTAATGACGCATGGTTGTCATCTGTGGCTGAAATAAAAATCACCAACTCAAATTGATGGGATTCCGTTTGCCGCGACAAGGCAATTGCTTCTGAATCTATCCCAACCTCATCTATTTCTTTTTTATTCTCAAATTACGACCTGTTGCAAAACTTCTCAAGCTCAACATATATCTTTGTCATCTCCGAATAGAAAAAAGAAATGAAATTAATTTTAGTTCCATCTGAAAGTAGAAGGAAAAATCAGATCGACTAGTTCGGCAATGTGCCTGTTGCAGCAAGCTCCAGGCTAAAACTAAAAAAAGTTCATACTTGATTTTATGATCACCAAAACTGTTATGAGGGTTACTTCGTTCCAAACGGTTAGCATCGCAGTGAACAGGACTATACTCGAGACTGAAATTTTTTGGATGCACTACTCAGCCGTCCCTACCTAGACTGAGGGTATTTCATGTGCGGAAACACTAGGAAAGGCAGATGGAAATTTTCAATTTCCAACTCTTTAGATATCTTAGTGCTCTGGTTGCCCCTCCCTTCCATTACAACCCCCTCTGCTTAACAAATCTCTTGCGCATATTGGTGTTTCTTACTGTTCACTTTCATCTAATCCTAAGGGAAAGCGGAAAACGAATACCTGCGTTCCCGCGTCAAGCCTGGATGGAGCCTAGACCTGGGGTAAGGCGATGTTCAATTCACCGCTCGGATATGCTTCTACGCCCGTACATGGGGTGTGGGGTTTGAACCCGTAACGGCGAAAACGCCGTTTGATCTCACCCAACTAACTATTTGGTCTACTACTTAATAATATCTTTCAACTACTTACTAATAACTAGTAAGTTTCCATTTATTATTAATGCTTGGCGAATCGCACGTAGGGATGCAGATGATATACACAAGGCCAGGGGTATCTCGTAACTGATAGATTGGGCAGCAGCCCTGGGACCACCTAAAAAGGAGTATTTGTTATTTGAGGCGTACCCCGCAATAAGAAGACCCAAAGGTACGATGCTTGAAACAGCGACCCGAAAAAAAGCACCTATACCCAGATCAGATAAAACGATATTTTGGTCAAAGGGTATTACCAAATAACTTATTAAGACTGGTGTGACTACAACGGCTGGTCCAGTGATAAATAGCCAAGCATCACCTTTGGATGGAATGATGTCTTCCTTTAACAGAAGTTTGATTCCATCTGCCAAAGATTGAGTAATTCCCAACGGACCCGCATATTCCGGTCCAGTACGTTGCTGTACCCCCGCAGACACCTTTCGCTCGAGCCACACGATTACTGGTACTCCTGTCGTGACTCCCGTAACTAAAGTGAGAGTAGAAACTAGAATCCAAATTGATTCAAAGGAGGTTGTTGCAAACTCTAACTCATTAAATAATTGAACTAATTGTTTTCTGTAAATTTCGATATGAGTTGCCATTTCAGCGATCAACCTCTCCCATAATGATGTCTATACTACCTAATATTGTCGTAATATCTGCGAGCTTCATTCCTTTTATCAATTGGGGAAGAATCTGCAAATTTATAAAACCAGGTGGGCGAATCTTCCATCTCCGAGGAAAAACACCGTCATCTCCAACCAAAAAGATTCCCAATTCTCCCTTGGGAGCTTCTACTCTTACGTAATGCTCCTGCTTAGGCAACTTAAAAGTGGGAGAAGATTTCTTGCCAACGAACTGGTAATTGAAACCACCCCAGTCTATTTCTTTTTTTTGTTGGACGAGACGTCGACCCTCCAAATTTTCATATGGACCTCCTGGAAGAAGTTTCAGCGCCTGTTGAATGATATTGATTGATTCCTTCATTTCATCAATTCGCACCAAATAACGAGCTAAGGAATCTCCCTCTTCTTGCCACTTAATCTGCCAATCCGGGTTGTCGTAACATTCGTAGTGGTCGACTTTGCGAAGATCCCGCTGAACTCCCGAGGCCCGTAATACAGGTCCAGATAAACCCCAACTGATAGCGTCTTGCCTGCTGATGAAACCTACCCCCGTTACCCGTTTCAAAAAGATAGGATTCCTCGTAATTAGCCGCTCATATTCATGAATTTTTGGTAGACAATAATGACAGAAATCTAAACACTTGTCTACCCATCCATGAGGCAGATCTGCGGCAACTCCTCCGATGCGAAAGTAGTTATGCATCATTCGCATACCGGTAACAGCCTCGAACAAGTCATAAATCATTTCCCTTTCTCGAAATATGTAGAAAGATGGAGTTTGTGCACCAATATCTGCCAGGAACGGCCCAAGCCATAACAAATGCGAAGCTATTCGGCTCAATTCGAGCATGATTACGCGTATATAGCTAGCTCTTCCGGGGATTTGAATATTTGCCAATTTCTCCGGCGCATTGACCGTTACTGCTTCGGTAAACGTAGTGGCTAAATAATCCCACCTCGTTACGTACGGAAGGTATTGCAAAATCGTCCTGCTCTCAGCAATTTTCTCCATTCCTCGATGCAGATATCCCAAGATTGGTTCGCAATCAACGACATTTTCGCCATCTAAGGTAACAACAAGCCGAGGAACACCATGCATAGATGGATGATGAGGGCCCATGCTTACTGTAACTGGATCCAATTCTTTAAGATGCATACCCGTGAGTTACTTCCTCTCCAGTAAATATCGCAGGATCTAGCTTCGCCGGAAGAAGCTGCGCCAACTACGACACGTTGAAATATCAAACCTCTGCTCAATTTTTAACGCCCCTTTAAACCCCGAATACCCAAACTTTTCACAACTTTGGTGTAGAGAGCTGTATTCTCATCGGATAAATAAATCAAAAGACGCCTACGTTTACCAAGTAATTTTCGCAAACCTCTTTGGGATGGGTAGTCTTCGGAGTGTGATTCCAGATGGGAAGTAAGCTTCAAAATCTGATAAGTCAAATAATGAATTTGGGAAGCGGTAAACCCAGTACCTCCGTTCCCACCGACTAGATGCGGGTCAATAGGTTTATGTTTATCCGTAGTAATAATGATAATAATTACGATTGCTTGCTCCATCTCAAATCGATTATAAGCTGTTTAGTCAGCAGTTGCAGCAATAGCGCCTTGGACGAAACGAAGTCCGATTTTTTTAAGTTTTTTAGGTGTGATGCGCAGTAGGTAGGCGTGGGTATCTATGTTTCATCCACGAACAGTCACAACTTCTGTCACGATTCACGTTATATATATTGTGTAATTAATTGGAAATACCTCCGCTTCGGTATTTCCAATTAATTACACATCTGTTGAAATCTTTGTTTTGTGCTTCATACCCCTTCACTCTCGCTAATTCCGAATAATGGGATACATACGAATTTTAAGTGTCGTGAATCGGCTTCCAGTAGTAGTGTTGAAGCAGAATCTACCAGTGCAGGCTAATTCCTCTAGACGGTGGCTGGGCCATAGAAATCGTTTAACTTTTTGAACTTCCCCTAGCTCCGAAGGCTCAGATTCTTTGCCGCAGCGGGTCCGTTCAATTTTCGGTATGGGATCAGATTTGGGGTCGAGGTAGTGTGCTCCCGGTTTTGTAGACCTCGACATTAGCAGAGATCGGAGGAATCGAAATTCCCGCCGACGTCGCGGAAGCAAGAGATCTCCAATGTTGTAAGTCCGAGACCGTTTTTTGTTTACTTCTGTGGCTACAAGTGACAATTTTGAAATATAAGTATCACTATATATTTTTCTGTATATCCGTCTCTTGACTCTGTTTTTCAACCTAGACTTGAATTTTAACAAGGGATTAATTATTTTGTATACCAAATTTTGGTCGTCAAATAATATTGGTAGACGATGAGCCGAGAGAATGGACAAGTCATAGAAAAGACCAAGTTTCGTTGTTGCGTCGAAATATAGGTCTAATAGCTCCGAATCCACACAGGTATTCGCACAAAGTGTGACGAGATCGCGGTCATCTCCTAACATTCTTGTGAGAGCTGTTAGGCTTCTCAAATTTTCTAGCTTCACTTCAGACTTCCACTTCCACCGAAATAGGTAGTCCGCATCTTCCCTTTCATCTAGCATTATTTCGTACAGTTCATCAGATACTTTTTGGAATCTACGATTTATATCTGGTGCTATGCCGTATGTAGTATTATCCTTCAAAATAGGATCTCTTGACCTCCTTATCTTCTTCTTAAAAAGGTCTTTTGCTCCCGCAGAATCTGTAACTAGCCACGGCATCAAATCAAACTTAGAGTTGAATTTGATCTCTGAGTCGGAGGTGCGGAAGTCAGGGAATCTATTCATCCCCCTCCCCCTTACTTTAGTCATTTCCGAAATACGATTTTCGCGACAAAATCTTTGCGCGGCAGCATCTCGTCGGATGGAAAGTTTTTGCATATCCCCATCTCGTACAAAATCAATGAGACCTTGTAATAGGTATCTACGTTTGCGAAGCCTACTAAGATTTCTAACCCGATCCCTAAGTAAGGGTTTTCCGGCATATATAGAATAGCTGTGTAAATCACCTCGAAGGACGTGGCATTCTCGTTCATTTGCAACTTCCTTTTCGATATCACTGAGTTGTTCGTTCAAGCAATCGGAACTAATTCTCCATCTGTAGGGTGCTACGTCGCGCCACAGCGTCAGTGGCAAGTTGTATTCAGAAAAGCAATCCAACCATTTATTCCAATTACTGGCGTCTAGATCACATAACTTCTTCAAAAATCCCCATTCTTCTATGCACTTCAAAACCTGTTCACTGAGAAATTCCTTTGCAACTTTACTAGTCGCATTATCAAACAAGATATCTGTGCAATTACCTATTTCACTTGAGCTTGAAGTAACTGAGTCGTACCCAATTGAAAGCCTGGGGGAATCTACCGAATAAGACGAAGGTTGCTCAGACTTGTAAGGGTTTGATTTACCACTCGGGCCCCCGTTGTTTCTAACCCCTTTCTCACGATTGCCCCTGCTACCAGTCACCAATAAATTCAGGTTTAAGTTTCTTTTCACGCCGAGATCCCAAACACTGCTATAGAGATAAGCCTGAGGTAACCATTGAGTTTTGCCAAACCGTGGCAATCTATTTTTGGATCTGGAGAAACCTAAATCTGTCTCCTGAATGGTGGTATTAATTACTTCCACTAGTTGCGCGCGCAACGCGACAAGTTCATTGAAATAGTAACAGAAATCTCTGTTAACTTTTAGATACGATGTTGATGTAACCAAAAGCGATTTCTCGATTGCTTCTGCAACGAGTATATATAACTTCGAGGTCATTTCTTTAAAACCTGTCAATTCTTCCTCATCGAATTTTGTAAAATTGGCGAGGTCTGTATCCTCCAACCTGTAATCTAAAGTTAATTCATCAACTTGAGTTGTTTCAGCGTCCGGTTGATCCAGGTCAACCCCCACATTTAACGGATTTGGTAATCCGGTTACGTAATTATTCACCACAAATTTATTACTAGTTGATTTTTGAGCAACTAATTGCTTACTAATATCACTAGCTGGTTGCACTTCCTCGTCGACATCAATGGATCGCCCATTTCTTTCCTTATCAAAATTGAAATTCAATTCTACTATTTTATTTGCATCGTCGGTTAATATGGGACGTATCCGAGTATTATAAGTCGGGACGGAGTCAGCTGAGACTCCTCCAGCCTTAAAAAACAGGTTGAACTCTTTTAGCAACATTAAACTTGGTTTCAAAATTTTCCCCAAATTGAATTTGGAATCGAGAAAACGGTAGGCTTGCTTGGTTCCCAGTGAAAATCCCTCCCTGCAAGTTCGAATCAGTTCCTTTCTCACAGGTCTCCAGAATGAAGGTTGTTTTTGGATACTTCCAAAAGGTATATCTGTCTGATACCCCAAAGCAGTTAAATAAGTAAATCTAGGCCTATTTTGTTTCAACCTCCGTTTGTTTTTCGATTCTCGATACCCAATAGAGTCAGCTTTCATATATTTCTTCCGAGGAGTCAGTCGTTTTTTATCCCCACTGGAGTGCCAGGGCTTCAGCCGAAACGGATATAAAATCTTTATTTGTATACCTTCTCTCAACCAGCGGGGGGGAAGTTGATCCTGCGAGAACTCCTCACCGTCAAACGTGCGATTAATGTGAATTTCTTTTTTCCATCTCGTCCAGTCTTTATTCCATTCGGAATTTTGCCGAAGCAATATACGGCCAATAGTTTTAGAAACTATAAGTACAGGTAGCTTTATAAACTTTCGAAATCTCGATTGAAAAACCAGCATGTAGCCTCTTCCATTATGAATGGGACCTATGTCTGATCTAGCCGCTACAGCTGAACGAGCAAGTTTAGACTGACTTAAAGTTTTCTTCGTCAACGAGGAAGTAGTTAATTGCTGCCCAAATTGGTAATCCGTGATCTTTTTCGAGCCAGTCAACGATTTTTCGGTCTTCGAACCCGTTAACTGCTCAACGGGTAGTTGAAGTAGAATTGGTATTTCCATTAATCTGAGGAAAAAAGCCGAACGCACTTTTTCTTGAAGTGTTTTCCAGAGCAATGTCTTTCGTCTCCTGGACCGCATGGACCCCTTTAAAAATTTTCGACGGAAGTCGGATATTCCTGCATATCGTTTCACTAATTTCGTTGATCTGGGTTTTCCCTTTGCGAAGGTGAAGCCAACATTCCGCAATTTTCTGTGACGGATATCGCCATCTGCTCCCGGAAAATCAAACTCAGTATCGAAGTATAATTCGTTATTCCGAGCTAGATTTGCACTCAGATCCTCAATTTTGTGAAGTGTGCGCACCCCTCTCTTCGGGTGTAGGGGGCATTTCCGGCCGCTTATCACAAATCTATTTGACAATAAAATTCGATCGAATTTGTAGCAATTCTCTTCTTGTTTCATGTAAGTCAGAAATAATGCTTGATCCTCGGGATCCAGGTTCATTATTTCTCCCCAAGTGACAACGGGCCCGGACGGAGATTTTATCTTCCTAAGAATCTTTTGTACGTCATAATCGTACAAAACTCGGTTTTTGAACATAAATTGGAACATACGTCGAGCTTTTGCTGGCAAAGTTTCCCACGGTAGAGGATTCCTGCCTCCTCTCCTCAATCTTCCATTACCCAAAGAAATCCAATCCTCGATGAAATTTTTTTTAATTACAGCAGCATCTCTTCCCCTTTTAACCTTTTCCCTCGTCTCCAACTCAGTCCAATACCATCTGGTCAAACCCAACTCATCCCCCGTTAAAAATGTTTGTGGGACCGGAATCCGCCCACGTAAATTATCCGTGAAAGGGTCGTAGACGTGGGGTACCCTTCTCCTACCCCCACTTACCAATCGAATTTTTCTTTCCATCGCTTTCGAAAAGAGAGACCCAGTATCCAATAATTTGACTCGATCTATTAATTCTTTTTGAAAAATTTTATTTTTTACCAATTTCTGCAAAATCCAGCCTCGATATGAGGAATAGGTCCCCGCAAACTTACGGGACCCAATTAGAGATTTCTCCAATTATTTCTCAAAAATTGACAAACTGGGCAACGCCGCGAAGCATAATCTCTGTTTTCCATCAGTTAGACACTTCTTGAAGAAATATGTAGATGTTTTTCCCTTGTAAAAGCTGCTGTTTATATCGGATCGGCTATTTCTGATGAATCGATTACCTCGATTCCCTCTTGAGGGATCGAAGAAAGAGGTAGGCCACGGCTTGAGAAACCACCACAAAAAGTCTGGGTACTCCGCAATTTCCCAAAAAGACATTTCTTTATCATGGGATTCATTCATGAACTTTATGGTCCAAAAAGACACCGGAGCTCTACCCAGATAAATCAACGCGTTTACTACAAAAACAATACTAAAAGTTGCATAGATAGCACGTTTTACCAATAGATATGTTATTGGCGAATCTTTTTTCACACGAATCAGAAGTAGTTTGGACAAGTAGCTGAACGCTATGTGGCCAGTTAACCAACCTAAGAAACTAGTTATTACAAATAGTAAATTATTGCTGTAGCGAAAGAAAAGCAGGTGGGTTAGTCTTGTCAACACGGGATTGGGTAGTAGAATGGGATTCAAGACTTGAAACAGGAAGCTATTGAAAAATAAACTTACTACTCGGGAGTCGCGCAACGAGGTGACGGGACGCAAACTCTGATAATTCGGTAAGTCGTTAATTGTCAGACAAAATACGACCATGTAAGGTATTGCAACGACGGTTAGTAGATGTGGTTTTGATAACAATATATAGATTGGCGAGCAATATATTGATGCCGTAGTTGCTAGCTGCGCCAGCATCAAACCACTCAAAGACACGAGACCGCTGATATTTCCCCCCAAAAGAAAGGATCTCATACATAAAATTTGGGAAGGTCCCACAGGTAGTGTAGCGAGTAAGCCGTAGTATAGGCCAAAAAGTATATAAGGACTCATCGATTTCAGCCCAGTTAGTGACAAAGTATTCAATATATCTATATTTGTATTCGTTGTAGTATTTTTGATGTGCGGAATTGCTGCCCCATTTGATTCCCAACCTTCGCACTTTTCCCTCTTCATTTAGACCCCTCAAGTGGTATTCCCCATCCCAATATCCACTCCTACAATGCCCGTATCCATACCATGTACATTATACACGCGAATGTGAAATAAGACAAATGATTTTGGAAAATCAGTTACAGATTTGGACCGCAAACTTGACCAGAGAGGTTGGGAGTTATTTTCTCAATCATAAAACAAAAAAAAAAGGAACTAATGAAATGAACAAGTTTTTTGATTAAGAACTTTTATAGATAACTATATAACTTTGCATAATGATTAATTACCAATTTCCGACAATTATTTGATAACAGCTTAATTAGACATCTACCGTCTGTCTCGATAAGCTGCGGCAGCCTGATACAGAATCACTTCTACGTCGCAATGGACGAGTAACTAGCTCCGGAGCGTCTCTCGCGTTAGCAGATCCATGAATTTGCGCAAATGTGAATTCGACTGACCATTTGGTATCTATATCTCTAGCCTCCAAGGGATTGGCGTGGGCCATTCCAGTAATTGCCAAATCAGGTTGTAGCTCATGCATACGCTGCACCTGACTATAGTTGTCGGGTTTTTCAACAATCCGGGGCGTGGGCTTCTTCATCTTCTCACAAGTATGTTGCAAAAGCAATAGCTCAGCAGCTTGATATCGCCTATCCATATAGGGGATACCTATTTCGTAAACAACCATCCCGCATCGAATTAAAAATCTTGCTAGAGAAATTTCCAATAGATTATCTCCCATGAAAAAGACGGATTTACCAGTTATTATTTCAAGGTAATCGCTAAGATTTTTCCATATCTGATTCTCTCTTTCTTCCAGGCCATCTGGTTTTACATTAAATACTGAGCAAATTTTTTCGATCCAAGCGCGTGTTCCATCAGGACCGATAGGAAAAGGCGCCCCGACCAACTGGCATTTCCTCCGACGCATTGGTGTTGTCGCCGTTCGGCTCAAGAAAGGGTTCACTCCGCAGACGTAGACGCCTTCCCCCAAAGCGGGGAGTTCGGTGTATTTTTGCGAGGGTAGCCAACCCGACACAGAAACAGACTGACGCCTCGATTCCAAATTCAATTGAGAAGCGACACTCGAAGGCAGAGATCCAAAAAGTACTAAATTACATATATTTGACTTACCCCTTTCGTCGAAAAATTTCTTGCTTGGGGCAACGTCAACCGCAACATGCCTAGCCATGTCTTCTCCAGGTTGGTGCGTGGTACGACGATTATACTCCGGACATCGATGTGTCATAGCCGCCAATGCAGTATCTTCCCCCTGGGTGAAAGCGTGGTCCAACCCATTTGCCCGTGCGACCACAATCGGTATTCCAAGCTGCTTTTCTAATTTGGGTGCTATGCCCTCCAAATCCATTTTTATTATCTCTGTGGTACAGGTGCCGATCCAAATAATAACACTGGGTTTCCTATCGTTTCTTATTTGCAAACAAATTCTTTCTAATTCCTTTTGATCATTCAACTGAGCCGAAATGTCTCCCTCTTCCGGTTCTGCCATTGCGTAACGAGGTTCTGCAAAAATCATGACTCCAAGAGCATTCTGCAAAAAGTAACCACGAGTTTTTGTACCTACTACCAGGAAAAAACTATCTTCAATTTTTTGGTATAGCCAAGCTACACAACTGATGGGGCAGAAAGTGTGATAATTACCAGTTTCGCACTCGAAAGTAGGAATCTCGGGAGTCTTCGTGAAAGTGTTTCCTTGGGGAGGTGTAGATTGTATATGCGAGGATGTAGCCTCTTCGGTGTCAAATAATCGTAAAACCAAGTGGAGTATCTTGTTGATCATGCAGAGTATCTTGCTGATCATTTTGAGTTTTCTGCTTCCTTCCGGAGTTGGGATTTAGATAGAAGTCGGAAAGTAAGCTAAATAATTCCCTATCTGGAATTTCCCGTGGTACGATTCCCTCCGGCTTAGGTAGAGTCTAATCCGCTATATTTGAATGAAAATCACAAACAAAATTCAGATTTGGTTGGCATTCAGCCATTTCAAATAAAGTTTTTCCCTTTACCCTAGAAACACGAATATCTTCAACTAGAGGTAATACCTCTAGTACGGGCATGGGACAAGCTTCTACATATTTATTAATTAAGTCTCTTTCAGATGTTCGGTTTCCCACCAAACCGGCTAGCCGTAAGGGATGGGTATGCGCCTTTTCCCTGACCGATGCGGCAATGCGATTTGCTGCGAAAGGGGCGTCGAATCCATTATCTGTTATAATAATACAGTAATCCGCATAATTCAGTGGAGCAGCGAAGCCCCCGCAAACTACGTCCCCCAAAACGTCAAATGAAATAATGTCGTATTCGTAAAAGGCGTTTGATTCTTTCAATGACTTCACCGTTTCTCCTACGACATATCCCCCGCAGCCCGCCCCTGCGGGGGGTCCGCCGGCTTCGACGCGATCTACCCCACCATAACCCTTATGGATTACATCTTCGGGCCACACATCTTCATAATGATAATCTTTCGATTGTGGGGTATCTATAATTGTAGGTATTAGGAATCCCGTGAGAGTGAAAGTACTATCATGTTTGGGATCACACCCGATTTGTAGTATCCGTTTTCCCCGTCTAGCTAAAGCTATCGATATGTTGCAGCTAGTTGTTGATTTCCCAATCCCGCCCTTGCCGTAAACTGCTACTTTCGTTTCACGAAGCTCCAATTCGTGTTCATTTCTCCCGACTATTGTTCATCTTCCCCATCCCCATCTCTCCCCTTTCTGCTCTTTCCATTCCCCAAAGATATTACTTCTTTCTATAAGGTAGGAGAATCCTGCGGCTATTCTACTATGCTTCTTGGAGGGGGGGGAATAGAAAGTACTAATTGGTGATTAATCGATACAGATCGTGGGGGGCTTGTGGGGTTGATCTCGACCTCGATCGATTGCCCCCCCCCCCCCCCCTCTCCCATGATTCGGGGACCCTTCCATTCAAATGGGATTGCTATCGCCGCCGCCTCCTCCTATAATGGGAGTTAGAGTGTACGCGAAGTTTACTTCACGAAATGTCGGAGAAAGCTTAACGTATTACAGATTTAGAAGCGGTTCGAAGAACAAAGGTCTTCGGGTGTGTATGGGACTGAATCCCCTACCACTTTCCTCGGTAGCTCAGCGGTAGAGCGGTCGGCTGTTAACCGATTGGTCGTAGGTTCGAATCCTACCCGGGGAGATTCGTTCGAATCTACGTCAGTAATTCCTAGTAATTGGATAGTTGTGTTTCCCACATATGCCAAATCAAATTGCGTTGGACCATGACCCACCAACCTGTGAATGATTCACTATCGTGCTTATTTCCAGCTCCAACAATTGAGGGGAAAAATATTTGTGCGTCCTTACCCCCCCCCGCCCCCTTGAATACCCCAAGGCAAGGACCCTGGCTATTCAGAGGTCGTTTTTGGGGACCCCCACTTCAATTCCGGTGTATTGAGCGATTGGAATGAACGAATCAATCAGTCATCTGGGGAGGGGAGTAAATCCACAATTTTCTGAGATAAAGGATCTATTCCAAGCGTGATGTTAAAAAGCTGTTTCGCAAAATCCCTACGGAATAAGCTATTGCTCCCTCCCAATCTTCTTTCTAAGCAGAAAGACTCATAAAAGACTCATATAAGAAATGGTCTTCAGTTCCTTAACCATTTAAGATGTTGCAATAAAATGATTTGTATCAGTAAAAGGAAAATATAGACCTTCCTTTTACTGACTTGGCTTCTAATTATATTGCTAGAGATCTAGACAGAATGAGGGGTATCTAAGATTTGTTCTATGAACTTTCATGAAAAAATTGTTTCGTCGCTCGATCCAGTGACGCCCCACCAAACCAGAACGGATTGAATAGATATTAATAAATTTCAAGCAACATGTTATAGATAAGAAAATCCTGAAATGGGCAACGGTTTCGCCTCATCCATTTGTTTCTGTGAACCAGAAGCCTAAACCGAATAAATCGCTCTGGGAAATCTTCTGCCACCACGTAGGAATCAAAGCGAGCGGGACTAAATATCTGCGGATATTGCAGATGTATATTCATAGAGGAAGTTTCTTTGACGTATTCGGAATCTCGCTCCTCTTCATCCAAGGGGAGATTATTCCACCGCTTAATAGATGAGTCAGGTTTCAATTTCGGATTATCTTCACGATAGAGAAAGAAATTTTTAATTTTTTTATTTGACATTTTATTAAGGTGCTGCCTTCTCATGCCGTAAATGGCGTAAAGCCTCCGCGCCAGTTCTTTCGTCGGCAACAAGCTGCGACGCGAGGAAGGAATGTTAGGATCTGGCTGGAACAGAAGCATGGGGTCCCAGATGAAGCGCCCCCCGAAGAGTCGAGTCGTTTCATCGAATCGATTACAGTGTGTTTCATATTCATTAGATGAGTCGCCGGATATTGCCAATTCGAGAAATTGCTCACGTAGCAACATATTATCCAACCGGTTTTCCAATCTTTTAATAGATTTATCTGTCACATTAGTCGCAGATTTTTCAAAACTGAATAGATATCCGCTTTTCTCACACCATTTACTTCTGTCACCCTTAATATTATTGAATTCGAAATCTTGTTGGGGTATATAATTCTGATTTTGGTAGAGGAGAATTAAATTATACAAATGATTGGGTTCAGATAATACCCTCATCAATTCATAAGCCCCGCTTCGCAGGAAACGGAGACGCCAAGCCTTATGGGACCAAGTGATCTCACGCGACACTTCCGTCGGACTTGAGTTTATTAGTTCGGGTGACTGTTGCAGTTCGAAGTCGGTTAGACTGCTAAATCCCCCCCTTCTCATAAATTTAGAAGAACGACTTGTAGAGGTTACACCTGAACAATACTTGGGTTTAGCGATAGGAACGGAAAAGGAAAGACTATTACCGTGTCGATTTTCGTCTCTACAAATTTCTGAACGTGAAAAATTAGTCGAGAGGTTTTCTAGTACACCACAAGCTAGGTTCAAGTCATTCTCTACGAGTTTGTCGATAACAATGAAATTTTCTTTCTTTCTCATATCCATTTGGAGCGAATCGCGAGCTACTAATCCAGCTAGTATCCCTAGGATATGCGAAAATAGAGTGAATTCATTAAATGTTGACTTGGTTATTGGAGGTTCCACATACCAGTTAGACAAATAATAGAATCGCATTTTTAACGCGTTACGACCAATATACGTATTTGTGAGATAAGTATCTATCAAACTATTCTTTGAAGTAGCTTCCGCTATCTCGTGAGAAAAGATTTCCCATTCAGAACCGGATTCTATCCCATTGCCCATATCACTAGCAGTCGAATGTTGTCTATGCAAAGCTAATTCAATTGCGTCGCTGCATATAATCTTACTTCTTCTGGAAGTACCTATTAATAACGCCTCACTAGCAAGAAGGAATAAATCTCGTTTACTATAACCCGTAGTTCCGGACCCGGTACCTTCAATAGGGGGAAGAGGCGGATTAGCCTCCATTTCGCAACCTTTGATACGTAATAGAATTGGTAATTCTTTATGACGTTGATACCCGTTGGATTTTCGAAAATTTATTAATTAGTTTAACCGGTTCGGAGCTATTGGAGCTGGATCTATCCTCGCAGGTACGTGAGTCGTAGCGATAACAACATTCCTGCGGATGTTGGAATTGCTGCGCCTGTCACCAATACTTTTCAATATTTGGCAAAGTAAGAATTTGGGATCAGCTTCTAGCTTATGATACGAACGATGAATATTCAATTCATGAATATCTTGAATCCATAGTGTACAAGGAGACATCTCTTTCGCCATTTCAAAAACGAAATTTAATCGGTGTACGCTTTCTTTCGAGATGAAATTTCCACGTGCATTATTAAAAAAGGATCGGTTGTATATCAGCTTCTTCAGTGGTAGTTTCACCACTGGAAAGTAGGAATCGAATGCTACATCTCTAATAATGGAAGATCGGCCAGTTTCTATGGGTCCTACTAGCAAAATTCCTTTAGATGGTAATAATCCCGATTGGAGTGAGATAGGTATGTCATGACATGGCATATTTAGTAGACTGCCTCTTCGTCCCGTTGCTGCTGAAAATAGAATATTTCTCTCGAGGGCGGAAAAAGCCCACTTCTCCGCAGGATCCAACTTACGGATCTTGTGACTCAATAGATCATTTTGCCAGAATTGAAGTAAGTATGCCAAAACATTAGATCTTTCTTGTGGATAAGGTTCATGAAAAATCTCGTCGCTCAATAAATCATAGTTGGAATTCAATTTCGACACATACCTATGAAGAATTTTATTCGTCACTAAATGTTGAGTCAGTAGTTCTTTCTTACTATCTAGGATATCGGAGCTTTCTTTATGAAACATCCATGAATCGAGTTCATTTTTCACAAAGGAGAAAAAGATTATATTATTTATATAATTCAGGAATCTATTCAAAGAATAGATTAGTAGATCTCTCGTTGACATTTAGCTTGTCGAAGGGGAATACATTACCTCTTTCAAATAGGATCCACGCGTTGGGTCTGTTAGATATTCAATAGTATTGAAACGTTTCCATGAATGAAAGGAATTGAAACCCGAAACGGCAGACAAAGGGTGTTTGAATAATGCAAGAACAATTAATACTGAAAGAATGAAGTAATAGAAGATAGACCTATTGGAAAATTGAGATACTGACCATCCTCCCGAATGTAAAATCTCCGCTTCATCAGGAATTTCTTCGAAAATAAGAAGACCTATCTCGGATACTATAGTATTGATAGAATCGTTGTCAAATCTCAATCCTAGGCTTTGCAGTCTTTGGATTAAATAGGCTTTCGCGCCATCTACTACATCCTCAGCAATTACTTTATAAATTCTAGGAAAATTATGATTTGAGTCATAACTTATTTTAAGTACTATTTCTGGATATGTTTCTCTAATCGGATCGTAGAAGTATCTCCACCAGGTGGGGGTAAAAAACCAAGGTATATAATCTCTAAATAAGCTCCATTTTTCACCGATATTGTCTTTCCAAAAGATCCAAGAGATCTTATATCTGTTCAAATCTTTTAATAATTCATTGAAATTGATAAAGTGGGATGGACGAATAGCCTCTCTCCGGATAGATTGATCCGCGTAGTCCGTATCTTCGCGCGCAACCTCCTTTCCAATCGATTCTGCTAGAGATCTCGATGTTACATCGTTGCATAATGGGAGTCTTAGCGACCAGTAAGATGTTTCCATTTCTTCCGGTTCCCAGAAATACCTAATAGACAAATTCTTCTGATAGACCCGATCCAATACCAGATTCTTGGGACGAGATTGGGGTCGCTGATCCGACGACGAATCGGAGTTTATCGACGTCTTCCCCAAATAAACTCCAGCGCTACTGCACGAATATAGAAATGACTCTATCGTTTCACGAGGAGATGAGTTCAAACTCGCCAGTAACCTCTTTAGATCCGAAACAGAATTGGAAAGTCCATCTGAATGAGTTACTAATGCTGTGGATTCATGCAGATTAGACAAAATAAATTGAATTGGTGTGGGTACGTGGCCAGCAACCTCCCCTGCTGTCTGTCTCGATAAATTGGATGACAACGAATCCGACAGTTGGGGATGAATAATTGAGATGATACTAGATGAGATGGTTTCATCTTCGGAGCCCGCATATTCATCTTCGGAGCCCGCATAGAAGTTTTCTAGGACGTTGAGATAACTACTGTTGCATCTCCCAATAAAAAAATCCCTTTTGATTCTCGGAATGAAGTTGCTTCCAGCACAGTTCCGTATAGGTGAGTCGTCTAGAAAGTTTAGTTTATTAACCTGATCGGAAATGTATCTCGAAATATTTCCACCAATATCTTTAGTTGAACCTCCCCCACGGTTTAAATCATGCAGAAACGGATTCCAAAATTGCCTCCCCGTAATGGAAAGAGCATCGTTTGAAAATCCTGCTCGGATGGATTCGATGCGGGGCAACCCGAGAGAAGTAGGATTCACTGCAGGTTCCAGCTCGGTCGAAGAGCCTACCGATTTCTTACTCATTAACAGTTTGGATTCAATGAATAAACTCTTTTTTCTCTCAAGAATTGTTTTGAGGAAAAGTATCTGTTCGTCAATGTAACCATCGAATAAACTTGATAGAAGATCAAGCTTCATGAGATCTATCTTGTTCAATTTCTCGAGATCTATATCGTTCAATTTTTCGATGCAATAATCAATGGTATATATCAAAGCTTTCTGGCGAGTAACCTCAGCAACAATCATTTTGTAAAGAAAAAAAGCATTAAGAAATCGATGAAAATCTTTTTCGTTCTGTTGATTGTTACTACCGAGACTGACACCAATATTACTCAGTAATTCGTTTCTTATTATTGATACACGGCAAACTGATTCCCCCAAGTCACACTTTAAGACTTCCCCGACGGGGAAAAAAGACGAATCCCCGGTCGTATCGAGCCATCTATGCACATTTGACTGAACATTTCTATACTCATCAATTTGAAAGGTAATATATTCGTTCAATAGGCGCTCTACGTTATCTTTCCATTTCAATACTATTTATTCAGTTGCAATTCCTGTTACACCGGTGTACTCCCCGCCCCCCGTCCAGCCATCCAACCGATATTTGATTTGGAAGAAATATTCAGCAAATAATGCGCAGAAATAGTCATGGAAAAGAAATATGTATGTTGAGTAGAGAGGTATGATTCTATTTCGTCCATACAATCTAACTAAAGAATATATTGAATGTATGTTACCCTTTTCTTTCAATTAGTTTAAAAAAGTAGTATTTTCACTTCGATTACTTATTTTTCTAGGTATACCTAAAAATATTTGAAAATAGTTTGGAAGAATCTCATTGAGGTTGAGGTGTCTGCTACTTGCTAGCCCAAGTTTTTTGCCAGATATTTGAGTAAGCGGCATGTCACCCTTCGTTTCCAATGGAAATCCTTTCCCAGATTTGACGCTACTACTGACGTCAATAACTACTGCCCCACCAAAAATCAGATTCGATTTCTCAATTATCGAGAGAAATTCGGTGAGTCGATTTGTTAATCCATTTTTCATTTGTGAATAAGTGTGTAGAATGGGAAATTCTTCCCCATTTTTGTCACAATCTAATCCGGATATACAGCCACGAAACGACGTCGTCTTTTCACAAGACGTAAATGAAGACAAGTTGGAAAAGGCTTCTCGCTCGAAATAAAATCCCGATCCATCCCCCCGGTGATCTGCCGAATTTCCGGATTCAAGTAACGCCTTGTCGTAGGAGTTTAATACTACGGGACTTAATGAGTCGCTTCTCAATTGTGTTGCTTGTAACCGACCCAGATCTCGCTTGTTATGATTTTCCCAAAAGAATAACGAATCGAAATCACTTTGGTTGTTTCTAGAAACTACCAAATAGTTATAGAATTTGAAAAACCTACTTGAATCTTGTAAACACCTATCCCTACAAAATGCTTGAATCCTTTCAGTCTCATCCTTGGATATATCTCCGGCAAGGAGTGACTCCCTCACCATGCATGCCTTCCACCTACCGGAAACCAGAGGAATCATCGCATCATAACGAACTTGCTTCTCTTTCTTCGTTGAACCTGCAGAAATATCTTCGTTCAAACCTAAGTCGCGGGAAACAGGTATTCCCCTCTTTCCATTCCTTCCGACAGATAAAGATCTTTCGAATCGGGGGAAGCAGTCGCAGGAGAAGTCACCAGAATTTTCTGCTTGTTTTTTTATTACTCCGTCACCCCCATCAATGACTCCCGCTAATACAAAACTTCTTTCGATCGACCTTTTGTCACTCAAGCAATGCATAGAAATTGGTATTGCTAGCAGCATTAGCATCTCCAGGGTGATGCCACTATCTCTTTTTAGTGAATCACGCAGATTGCGTAAAAATAGTGAACTCAGAAATCACAAGTCAGATAATCTGATAAAAGGTTGATAATTGGAAGATGGACTAATTAGAAATTCTTTGAGATGTTGGTTTTTCAATGATTCGAAGAAGTGGTCTAATAGACCGACTTCCACTAACTCTGAAATTTTAGATGAAAAATCTGGACTTCCTACTCTTTCTTTTGCCACCTTTTTCACCTTATCTTCTTTTTTCATATTAATTCTATGCGGTAGAGACTATCTATTTCCCACATTTATTATACCAATAATTTCGAAAATTTCAAGATAGAATGGAATAAATATTTCAAACGAGTCTAGTGATTTCTGTGAATAGTCGTATCCAAAACTGAAATTAGATCGGGAATTCTAAATTGTTATTGTCGAGGAGACCCACACATATCCCATCCACCTTAACAATTTCTCTCTGTTCCAAGCAGAGCGATGGGATCGAATTACCCAATTGGATGGGCATGGGCGAACGACGGGGATTGAACCCGCGCGTGATGGATCCACAATCCATTGCCTTGATCCACTTGGCTACGTCCGCCCCCTCTGCTGATTTAGTTGGCCCCCCCCCCCCCCGGACGTGAACGAGATCTATCCGTTAAGCAAGCTAGATAGGTTCTTCGGTTGATACACATACATATTAACTTTACGTATATAACAAGACAATAGAAAATCTTTGAAATGAGGAACGCAATCTCAGTTTTTTTTATCCGAAAAAAGGAAATTGGGTTGGGGGGTTGCAAGCATTCCGCAAATCGGAGTAGGAAACTTCGTAATCTATTAAATCGCAGAAGGATATTCCAAATAGTTTTCAGAATTCAAGGTTGGAAACTGATAATCGTGAAATTGTGACAAGCTGTTATCGTCCTTTCCATTCGTTCTACCGCACGAACCTTCACCTCATTGGACACCAAACCTCCTCCTCTGGAGTTAAGAGATTTGGTATCCAGTTGTGCTACATAACCAGACGGATATTATCCGTTTATAGAAGGAGCTTCAACAGAAGCCAAGTCTAGAGGGAAGTTATGAGCGTTACGTTCATGCATGACTTCCATACCTAGGTTAGCACGGTTTATGATATCAGCCCAGGTATTTATGACACGACCTTGGCTGTCAACCACGGATTGGTTGAAGTTAAAACCATTCAAGTTGAATGCCATAGTGCTAATGCCTAAAGCGGTGAACCAGATACCTACTACGGGCCAAGCAGCTAAAAAGAAGTGTAGAGAACGAGAATTGTTGAAGCTAGCATATTGGAAGATCAAACGACCGAAGTAGCCGTGAGCAGCTACGATGTTGTAGGTTTCTTCTTCTTGACCGAACTTATAACCTGCATTAGCAGACTCATTCTCAGTTGTTTCTCTGATCAAACTAGAAGTTACCAAAGAACCATGCATAGCACTGAATAGAGAGCCGCCGAATACGCCAGCTACACCCAACATGTGGAAGGGATGCATAAGGATATTGTGCTCAGCCTGGAAGACGATCATGAAGTTGAAAGTACCAGAAATGCCTAGAGGCATACCGTCCGAGAAACTTCCTTGACCAATTGGGTAGATCAGGAAGACCGCGGCAGCAGCTGCGACAGGAGCCGAGTACGCAACAGCGATCCAAGGACGCATACCTAAACGGAAGCTTAGTTCCCATTCGCGACCCATGTAGCAAGCTACACCAAGTAGGAAGTGAAGAACGATAAGTTCGTAAGGACCACCATTGTAAAGCCATTCATCAACGGAAGCTGCTTCCCAGATCGGGTAGAAATGTAACCCAATAGCTGCAGAAGTAGGGATGATAGCACCAGAGATAATGTTGTTACCGTATAACAAAGAACCAGAAACGGGTTCGCGAATACCATCAATATCTACAGGAGGAGCTGCGACGAAAGCAATGATGAATACAGAGGTTGCGGTTAGTAAGGTGGGAATCATTAAGACACCGAACCATCCGATGTAAAGACGGTTTTCGGTGCTGGTGATCCAGTCGCAGAAGCGACCCCATAAGCTTGCGCTTTCGCGTCGTTCTAAAGTTGCGGCCATGGTAATTTTCGGTTTTCAAGAAATAATTGGTGATTCCCCAGGCTAGTAAGCTTGTTAATTTGTAATATATCACAAAAACCTATCTGTGTCAACCGAAATTAATTGAGTCCCCAGAATTCTCGGATATGGGGGCTTCTTATTGATATCTCAAACAATTTTTAGCCATTGTTTTACAACAAGGCTTTCCTTTTTCAAAAAAGAATTAAATTTTTACTCTATGCGGTATGCGGTGCGGGCCTCAATCAATTTCAGTCTCTGAAAAACTGGTCACGCGTCAAGCCTTTTTGCGAGGCACTCCGCAACTCCGCATTGGCCCCCCCCCCCGCTATCCCATTAGGTTAGGGGGAGTCTAATAATTAACAACCTAAGAAAAAGTAGTTGCCGATCCCCACTTGTGGCTTAGACACCCGCTATTCGCCGTTGACTCCTCACTCAACCATTTCTTCATAGTGTTTTTTGATTCCCCGGTAGTTTGTGCCCCGGTTCCAATCCACAACGGAAAGATTGTGGATTGGAACGAATCCGAAACTAGCGGAAATGAGCGAAAGCTTTGTTAGCTTCCGCAACTTTATGAGTCTCCTCTTTCTTCCGTATCGCACTACCGGAATTCCTGGCGGCATCCATTGATTCATCACTCGATCTTAAAGCCATACTTCGACCTGAGCGTTTTCGACACGCAATTAATGACCACCGGATAGCCAAAGCTTTTCCCTCTGCCGGTACTACTTCAACGGGAACTCGATAAGTTGATCCACCTACACGTTTGGTTTCTGTCACTACATCGGGAGTTACCCCGCGCACCGCCTGTCGCAGAACAGACAGTGGGTTCCTATTTGTCTTTTACCTAATCCGCTTCATAGCCTGATAAAAAATCTGATAAGCCAGTGATTTCTTGCCATTTTTCAGGATACGATCAACTAGCATATTTACTAATCGATTACGATAAATTGGATCTGATTCGATATTTTTCTTTCTGTTCACTACACTGCTCCGATGTAACACGAGTTTACAAATATAAATATGTCAGATTTCAATCAATTCTTTTATTTCAATGGTATCTCAAGCTACTATTTTGGCTTCTTCACTCCATATTGTAGGGTGGATCCACCGATTAGTCGAGGATCTCCCTCCAAACTGCACGTGCGACTTTCGTCGAATACAGCTTTCCACATGATTGAATAGAAACTATTCAAATGATTTTGAACCATTTATTTTTTAGGATGCAAATCATATTTACTCATCGCACATTGAGTATCCGTTTTCTCCTATTCCACGGGTAAAAGAAGTCGAAGTCTAGATATAAAAGAAGAAAATCTTGCAATTCAGTTATCTTACTAGGAATGTCCGTAGGTTTATCAATCCAATCAGTAGGTGTGCATAAAGCCTTCACCGAATCTCCGTAGTCGTAATCTAAACCTGTTCCAAGAGGAAAAGAGGTCCTAAGATTTTCTAGGTGAGAGTCCAGGTAAAACTCAACTTACTGGAATAGAACACCTTAGACACCAAGTTGTTTCATACAAATAGATAGATAATAATTAATCTCTATCAATCTCTGTAGTAGCAGGCTTCAGTCCCCTGGCAATGCTGGGTCGGCTACACATTTAACATATCAGAACAACTGATACGGAATCATTGCGATGATACAAGTTGTGACAATGTTCTGCAACGCACTAGGACGCCCTTTTTTACGATCCTTCACCCCTACAGCATCTAAGGTTCCTCTAACAATGTGATACCTAACACCGGGTAGGTCTTTGACCCTTCCGCCTCTCACGGGGACCACCGAATGTTCCTGCAAATTATGGCCAATACCTGGTATGTAAGCCGTTACCTCAAACTTGGAGGTTAATCGAACTCTCGCGACTTTACGCAGGGCAGAGTTGGGTTTTTTTGGTGTAGTCGTGGAATGGTCGACAGCTCCAATGTCACTATACAGAACCGTACGTGAGATTCTCACCTCATACGGCTCCTCGTCATTCAATTACTCCTGAGGAAAAAAGTCCAAAATTCCTCCCAATTGTTTTCAACTACAAATACAAAAGAATTTACAAAAGAAAAAAATATAATTAAATCCTTTTCAATTCATTTTTAAGGCTTCGGCTTCGCGCCCCACTCATTTCCCGGATCCCGTTATTATTAGTAAGCAACCCAGATAGAAAGATGAAAAATCTATCAAATCGATGGGTAGATTTGTTAATGAGTTCCTTGTTTTCGTGCAAGTAATATGATGCGGATTGAGTATGGAGGAGATTGACGAGTCGGTATCAGCTTATCCGCATCATTAATCATTTTTTGATAAGGAATTCATTTTGAAATGAAGACATTTTTGATATCTCACTCTCGTTCTTTATTTCGTTTCGACGAGGCTACCTGAAGAGGATCCAGCAACCTAACGCTAACGAACTACCCCAATAAGTAGGTGAGCCAAAATATGGAGTAGGTAGGATCCGATCACTACCTGGAGTTTGCCAGCGACGACGGCGCTGAAGTGGCAGTGAAAAGAAAAAGCCAAGGATACATACAAAAAGAAAAAGAAAAATAAGTTGAGGTTAATAGGTTATTTGTTTAGTCGATTGCAGCTTAGTCAGCCTGTTCCGTCACGAGCCACTGGTCAAGCCCCGCTGCATTCCACCACCCCTCTTCCGCGAACCGAATCGGAAGTCTGGGTTCCGCAGGGATAAAATTGTACCACAAGAGCTCGGGGAGGTCAAGCCGTTTCTACCACCAGTTGTTACTGGCAATCCCATATCTAAAAGATTATGAGTAAGAAAGATCGGAAGCCTAGCAAAAGGGGAGTTGGCACTGGCAGGGGTGGGGTGCTGGTATACCAAGTATAGCTATGAGGTTACGAGGATGTTGGGTGAAGGCGGAGGCAGCCTC